TGATCCTTCGATAAAAAGATTCATTCTCCTCATAAAAAAGAGGAGGTAGAACCAATAAAGATTTCTTTTTCGATTCATCTCTGGAGTTGAATACCTCATTCAAGAATTTTTTTTGATCCAACCCGTAGGAATCAATAGAAAAGGCAAATCCCCTATGATACACCAGATCCGGCTCGGTTATTGATAGAGTGAATAGATCTGCCATTTCTTGAAATCTCTCTTCTGATTCAAAATCGTGGTGTAACGTGTATCCCCCTTTGTTCCGGTTATGGAATAGATGAAATAAATCCAAAAATGGATTTTTTTTCAAGAATGAAATCTTATTGGAACTGTCCATATCTGGTTCATCCTTCGGAACCATATCACATCCCGGATCTGATGAAATAGGATGAATTGAGACGGTATTTTGTAAATACGTAATTATCTTGAATATATCAACCATTTCTTTATTTTCCGATCGCCTGGAAGGGACAAAAGAAACATCTTGTTTTTTCTTCAAAAATTTCTGATCTCTAGTGGACCTCTCAGTAGGATTCGAACCCAGATGAAGTTCTGACCATCTGTCAGAGAAAAAAGAACGAATTGATCTTGTAGGATTCCCAAGAAATTCTTCGATTTCTTTCGGAAGCAGATGAATAATCATCTGCTTCTCACGTTTCGTGAATAGCCGGGACATTGAGGAAGATCCAAAAAGGCATTTCGGGAATCGATCTGATTCTATCTCTGTTCGTTCCGTTTGAAGAAAGGAAGGATCCCAAAGAATCGATCTTTCTTTTAGTTGCTGAATCTCTGTTTGATCGATCAATGTGTGATATTCTGAATCCTCATTTCTAATGGAATCGAAATGATCTCTGGATTGATCAGAGGATCCTTTCGATTGGCTAGAATCCGTTACTTGAACGAAAATAGATCTTGTGGAATCATATTGAATATTTGACAATACATTCCGTACCCTGCTAAAAAACCAATCCTTGTTTACCAACCACACATTGTCTAACCAAATCCAATTCTCTCTCGATACGTTCCTCAAAAAATCCGATTCGTGCTGATGCTGATTCTTCCCCCAACTAACGAAGAGATCTTGGCGGAATTGCCACATATGAAATTGAGCACAATTTTGCAAAGAAATACCCCACTTGTTTCTCGAGAAGAGATGGGAAACGTGCTCAATATCATTTGATTGAATAGTTGCCTCAGCTCCTTGTTGTTTGAAGAAACCCTCCCCTTCAATTGGTCTTTTTTCACGAAAAGCAGACATGAGATAACAAATCAAGTCTTTCCCTAAGATTTCGAATAGCTGTCCCGAATTCAAGTTGATTATGTTTCGCTTCTTCCTCGGAGAAAGACGATCAAACAATTCCCAATCATGGTCCTTGCGGATCGGATCATCCGTATAGGATAAAAAAAGAAACTCCAGATATTTGCTATCTTTCTCTTTGAATGAGATCTCAATTCCAGCTACGGTTTCATTAGCTATCTTACAACTAGAATCCCTCTTTTTTCCGATCCGGTTCCTCCACCACTGCGAACCCCGGTTCGATTCAGGCATGATACACTTTTTATTTATTGGGAGAACCCAAGTACTCTCTTGCGGATCCATGAAACAACTCTCAGAAATCTTTTTCTCTTTTGGAAGATACAGGAGTGAAACAATCAATCTATTGATATTGGAAGACCAAAAAGATTCTTCCAATGTCTCATTTCTGGGTCCAATGGAATTCATAGGTATAGGAAGAAGCTCCATCAAATAGAGATTTTTTCTTTCGACCATCTTTCGATTGGTAATACGAGATATAAGGACCACTACTACAAGCAGTACTACACCTTTGATCGTGAAATATCGATTGCTTGTTGAACCCTGTGAATCACGTGAAAGTAGGATACTCCAAATTCGGGGGTCAGAGAGTTTCATAAAACGTTCTTGGTGGAAAAAAATGTGAGTGAAAGATCCCACTGAATCGAATTTGATCCATGAATCTAAGAAATAGTGAGAATTCTTGATCTCACTCAATATCTCTCTCAATTCGAAGATCCAGGATTTGAATTGATATCGTTTCATTGATTCCTCCTAAAGATTTTCATTGATTCCTCCTAAAGATTTCATTTCAATTGGAATTTGGTTATTCACGATGTACAATGAGCCCTGTTAAGCATCCATGGCTGAATGGTTAAAGCGCCCAACTCATAATTGGCAAATTCGTAGGTTCAATTCCTGCTGGATGCACGCCAATGGGAACGTTCAATAAGTCTATTGGAATTGGCTCTGTATCAATGGAATCTCATCATCCATACATAACGAATTGGTATGGTATATTCATACCATAACATATGAACAGTAAGAACTAGAATTCTTATCGATACTGGAACTCATAGGGAAGAAAATGGAGTTATGGATGGAATCAAATATGCAGTATTTACAGAAAAAAGTATTCGGTTATTGGGGAACAATCAATATACTTCTAATGTCGAATCAGGATCAACTAGGACAGAAATAAAGCATTGGGTCGAACTCTTCTTTGGTGTCAAGGTAATAGCTATGAATAGTCATCGACTCCCAGGAAAGGGTAGAAGAATAGGACCTATTATGGGACATACAATGCATTACAGACGTATGATCATTACGCTTCAACCGGGTTATTCTATTCCACCTCTTATAGAGAAAAGAACTTAAAGCAAAATACTTAATAACACGGCGATACATTTATACAAAACTTCTACCCCGAGCACACGTAATAGAGCCATAGACAGTCAAATGAAATCCAATCCACGAAATAATTTGATCTGTGGACAGCATCATTGTGGTAAAGGTCGTAATGCCAGAGGAATCATTACCGCAAGACATAGAGGGGGAGGTCATAAGCGTCTATACCGTAAAATCGATTTTCGACGGAATGAAAAAGACATATCTGGTAGAATCGTAACCATAGAATATGACCCTAATCGAAATGCATACATTTGTCTCATACATTATGGGGATGGCGAGAAAAGATATATTTTACACCCCAGAGGGGCTATAATTGGAGATACCATTATTTCTGGTACAGAAGTCCCTATATCAATGGGAAATGCCCTACCTTTGAGTGCGGTTTGAACTATTGATTTACGTAATTGGAAGTAACCAATTAGGTTTACGATGAAACCTAGAAATCAATCACTGATCCAATTTGAGTACCTCTATGGGATAGACCTCAACAGAAAACTGTTGAGTAACGGCAGCAAGTGATTGAGTTCAGTAGTTCCTCATAGAAAATTATTGACTCTAGAGATATGGTAATATGGAGAAGACAAAATTGTTTGAAGCACGCACAGAACCGGAAGCGCCCCTTGTTTCAAAGAGAGGAGGACGGGTTATTCACATTTAATTTGATGGTCAGAGGCGAATTGAAAGCTAAGCAGTGGTAATTATAAAGATCCCCCGGGGAAAAATAGAGATGTCTCCTACGTTACCCGTAATATGTGGAAGTATCGACGTAATTTCATAGAGTCATTCGGTCTGAATGCTACATGAAGAACATAAGCCAGATGATGGAACGGGGAGACCTAGGATGTAGAAGATCATACATGAGTGATTCGGCAGATTTGGATTCCTATATATCCACTCATGTGGTACTTCATCATACGATTCATATAAGATAAAGATCCATCTGTCTAGATATCATCATATACATCTAGAAAGCCGTATGCTTTGGAAGAAGCTTGTACAGTTTGGGAAGAGGTTTTTAAAAGAAGAATCTACTTCAACCGATATGCCCTTAGGCACGGCCATACATAACATAGAAATCACGCTTGGAAAGGGTGGACAATTAGCTAGAGCGGCGGGCGCTGTAGCGAAACTGATCGCAAAAGAGGGTAAATCAGCCACATTAAGATTACCATCCGGGGAGGTCCGTTTGATATCCAAAAACTGCTTAGCAACAGTCGGACAAGTGGGTAATGTTGGGGTGAATCAACAAAGTTTGGGTAGAGCCGGATCGAAGTGTTGGATAGGTAAGCGTCCTGTAGTAAGAGGAGTAGTTATGAACCCTGTAGACCATCCCCATGGAGGTGGGGAAGGGAAAGCCCCAATTGGTAGAAAAAAACCCACAACTCCTTGGGGTTATCCTGCGCTTGGAAGAAGAAGTCGGAAAAGAAAAAAATATAGTGATAGTTTTATTCTTCGTCGCCGTAAATAGGAATATTGAAAATAGAATTTTTTGAATTTGAAATAATGTGATGGGCGAACGACGGGAATTGAACCCGCGCGTGGTGGATTCACAATCCACTGCCTTGATCCACTTGGCTACATCCGCCCCTTATCTAGCTAAAGGATTTTCTCTTTTTTCCATTCATCATTATTGTATTTATTCTTACCTTCATACTTAGATCGAGATATTCTATTGGACATAGAATGCCAATCTTTAAAATGTAAAAAAAGGAGTAATCAGCTGTGGCACGTTCACTAAAAAAAAACCCTTTTGTAGCTAATCATTTATCAAGAAAAATTGAAAAACTCAACATGAGGGAGGAGAAAGAAATAATAGTAACTTGGTCTCGGGCATCTACCATTATACCCAAAATGATTGGCCATACAATCGCTATTCATAATGGAAAGGAACATTTACCTATTTATATAACAGATCGTATGGTAGGTCACAAATTGGGAGAATTCGCGCCGACTCTGACTTTCGCGAGACATGCGAGAAACGATAATAAATCTCGTCGTTAATTTGGAAAAAAAATAGATACTTATCATTCATTGGCGGGAGATAACCTTATGATAAAGAAAAAGAACTCAAATTCGAGTGGAGAAGTAAAAGTTTTAGCTCAACATATATGTATGTCTATTTTCAAAGCGCAAAGAGTAATTGATCAGATTCGTGGGCGTTCTTATGAGGAAACGCTTATGATATTGGAACTTATGCCTTATCGAGCATCTTATCCCATTTTAAAATTGGTTTATTCCGCAGCAGCAAACGCTAGTCATAATATGGGTTTGAACGAAACCGATTTATTCATTAGTAAAGCCGAAGTCAATGGAGGTTCTTTTGTGAAAAAATTAAGACCTAGAGCTCGAGGACGTAGTTATCCGATAAAAAGGCCAACTTGTCATATAACAATTGTATTAAAAGATAAATCAAAATTATCTTTCGATGAATTTAAGATTTAGATTCATATTTAGAAAAAAATAGATGGAAAGATAATATAATAAAAAATATGGGACAAAAAATAAATCCGCTTGGTTTCAGACTTGGTACAACCCAAAATCATCATTCCTTTTGGTTCGCACAACCAAAAAATTTTTCTGTAGGTCTACAAGAAGATGAGAAAATACGGAATTGTATAAAGAACTATGTACAAAAAAATAAAAAAATATCCTCAGGTTTCGAAGGAATTGGAATTGCGCGTATAGAAATTAAAAAAAGAATTGATTTAATCCAGGTTATAATTCATATTGGATTCCCAAATTTATTAATAGAGGGCCGAACACGAGGAATCGAAGAATTACAGATGAATGTACAAAAAGAATTTCGTTCTGTGAACCGAAGAATCAACATTGCTATCACACGAATAGAAAAACCTTATGGAGACCCCAATATTCTTGCAGAATATATGGCTTCTCAATTAAGAAATAGAGTTTCATTTCGAAAGGCAATGAAAAGAGCTATTGAATTAACTGAACAAACAGATACAAAAGGAATTCAAATACAAATTGCAGGACGTATTGACGGAAAAGAAATTGCACGTGTCGAATGGATCAGAGAAGGTAGGGTTCCTCTACAAACAATTCGCGCTAAAATTGATCATTGTTCCTATACAATTCGAACTATCTATGGAGTACTAGGCCTCAAAATTTGGATATTTGTGGATGAAGAATAATAGACCTTTATTTATCTTGTCATTCTATCCAGTAATATAGTGATATATAGAACAAAAAACTAGAAACTTTTTCTGTTTTTCTGTTAAATCAAAAAAATAAAATAATTCGAATTCTATAAGGTTGAATAAAAAAGAAATTAACCTTTTTTTTTTATAATTGCTATGCTTAGTGTGTGACTCGTTAGTTTTTTCTTTATAGTTTTTAGTAGGATCAAAAAAAGACTGATCCCTAATATTAATTCAATAACTACAACTACTATATAAAAATAAAAAAAAAACTAATAACTAACTTATTGCTTCATATTGTCGAGATCCCCAAAACAGTCACTATATGACTGGATCAATCATATAGTTGTAACAACTGGAATTGTTCCATAACAAAAAAATATGATTGTGGATTTGAAATAAAAATAAAGGGATGCGGATAAATGGAAAGGTGATAGAAAGAGAGAATAAAAATATCAATGATATATAATTCCAATATGTATGGTCTATGAATTACCTCATATAAATAAAAGGCAGTGTAATAAAGCATTAATTTCATATTGTTTTAATATTGTTTAATATTGTATCGATTGATATATAAATAATAAATGATATATAAATAATAAAGAGCTTCCGGTTAATAGAAACTGAGGAGATTGACTCGGAAACAGATTTTGTTGAGAGCTCCATTGCAGAGTTCAGGCCTAATCATTAATGGAGAAGCTATAGGAACGATGAAACCTGTGACTATATAGGATTCTATTTAAAAGAATCCAAATGATTGAGCAGGCGGGATGGCGGAATGAACCAAGAACAATTTTTTTTTTTACTCGGAGAGGTTGTGGATTGATCCTACGAATAAAGCAGGAAAAGGAAAGAGTCAATATTCGCCCGCGAAACCCTTATTTCTTATTTATTGGATTCCAATATTGTCTTGATTCAATAATTTATTAAAATAAAAGTAAAAAAAAAAATAATAAGGATCCGGTATAAAAAAGAAACATTATCTATATCTAGAAATAGACAAATCTAACCGTATATACAGCTTCTTATCTAATAAATGAAATATAATATCAATAAATCCCATTACTTAGTTTAATGTATTAGTTATTAAATACATGTGCATCTGTAATATTATCGAATCCTTTCATTCGTGAGGAGCTGGATGAGAAGAAACTCTCATGTCCGGTTCTGTAGTAGAGGTGGGAAAAAACCATCAACTATAACCCCAAAAGAACCAGATTTCGTAAGCAACATAGAGGAAGAATGAAAGGAATATCTTGCCGGGGTAATCATATTTGCTTCGGCAGATATGCTCTTCAGGCACTTGAACCCGCTTGGATTACCGCTAGACAAATAGAAGCAGGACGAAGAGCAATGACACGATATGCACGTCGTGGTGGAAAAATATGGGTACGTGTTTTTCCCGATAAACCTATTACAGTAAGGCCCGCAGAAACACGTATGGGGTCGGGAAAGGGATCTCCCGAATATTGGGTATCTGTTGTTAAACCCGGTCGAATACTTTACGAAATGGGCGGAGTCTCAGAAACTGTAGCCAGAGCAGCAATTTCAATAGCTGCGTGCAAAATGCCTATAAAAACTCAATTTGTTATTTCAGGATAGGGGTGTAAAACTAAATATAAAAAAGGGATGAAAAAACAACCACGAGTTTCTTTATTTCTAGACAAATACTATTTCTTCTTTTTCCTCATTCTTTGCATTGAAATAAAAAATTCAAATAAAAATGATATGATTCAACCTCAGACCCTTTTGAATGTAGCAGATAACAGTGGAGCTCGAGAATTAATGTGTATTCGAATCATAGGAGCTGGTAATCATAGATATGCTCATATTGGTGACGTTATTGTTGCTGTAATTAAAGAAGCAGTGCCCAATATGCCTCTAGAAAGATCAGAAGTAATAAGAGCTGTAATTGTACGTACATGTAAAGAACTCAAACGTGACAACGGTATGATAATACGATATGATGACAATGCAGCGGTTGTCATTGATCAAGAAGGAAATCCAAAAGGAACTCGAGTTTTTGGCGCGATTGCTCGGGAATTGAGACAGTTGAATTTTACTAAAATAGTTTCATTAGCTCCCGAGGTATTATAAAGACTCATAGTCATAGATCAAAGACTCATAGTCATAGATCAAATTAGGATATTGTTCTAGTAGGATATCTGAAATAAACCCAATTAATAGATTGTGTCTCACGCATATACTTTTACTAAATACTAAATTTAATAATTAATTTAATAAAAAATTTCAAATTTAATTAAATAATGAATACTTTGAAGTATTCAAATAAAAAAACATGTTGATTATATCAAAATTAAGAAGCACCAATAATTATAATTCGTCATGGGCAGAGACACTATTGCTGATATAATAACTTCTATAAGAAATGCTAACATGAGTAAAAATGGAACGGTTCGAATAGTATCCACAAATATCACCGAAAACATTGTTAAAATACTCCTACGAGAGGGTTTTATTGAAAATGTTCGGAAACATCAGGAAAGTAATAAAAATTTCTTGGTTTCAACCTTGCGCCATAAAAGAACTAGGAAAGGAATATATAAAACGATTTTAAAACGTATAAGTCGACCCGGTCTACGAATTTATTCCAACTATAAAAAAATTCCTAAGATTTTAGGTGGAATGGGAATTGTAATTCTTTCCACTTCTCGAGGCATAATGACAGATCGAGAAGCTAGACTAGAAAAAATTGGAGGAGAAATTTTGTGTTATATATGGTGATCCTCCTCTGGTATCCTAATTTTATCTCTAACTTCCTATTTGTGAAATAGAGAGGAAAGGTGAGTTATATAACTCTTCCTCCATTAGTTGATACTTCAAAAAGGTTTCCTGGAATGAAAAAAAAAAATGATTCATGAAGGTTTAATTACTGAATCATTTCCCAATGGTATGCTCCCCGAATCCGTTTATATTTTATATAATGAAGATCTAATTCTAGATTATATTTCGGGGAAGATACGACGCAGTTTGATACAAACACTGCCGGGGGATAGAATCAAAATAAAAATAAGGCAATATTATTCATTCAACCAGGGGACGTATAATTTATAGACTTCGGAACAAAGATTCGAACGATTAGATAGATTCTTTTTGAAAAAATCCCTTTCATCAAAGATACAATTTGAAGCAAAAAAAAAAAAAAAACAAGAGACTTATTTTCTTCCAAGGAATAGATTAAAAATTAAAGTAAGGAGTAAGAAATATGAAAATAAGGGCTTCTGTTCGTAAAATTTGTGAAAAATGTCGACTGATCCGTAGGCGCGGACGAATTATAGTGATTTGTTCCAATCCGAGACATAAACAGAGACAAGGATAATCTTTCTAAAGTTTCTCAAAGAGTGGTTATGGTTATGTAAAAATAAAAGATTTGTTTTAACATAAAATGGATATCTCCATATCTTTTTATATATTTCTGATTCATATTTATGAGATGATAAAATATGGCAAAACCTATACAAAGAATTGGTTCGCGTAGGAATGGGCGTATTAATTTACGTAAGACTGGACGTAGAATACCAAAAGGAGTTATTCATGTTCAAGCCAGTTTCAACAATACCATTGTAACTGTTACAGATGTACGAGGTCGAGTGGTTTCTTGGGCCTCCGCCGGTACTTCTGGATTCAAAGGCACAAGAAGGGGAACACCCTATGCTGCGCAAGCAGCCGCTTTAGATGCTATTCGTACTGTAGTAGATCAAGGTATGCAACGAGCAGAAGTTATGATAAAAGGTCCTGGTCTCGGAAGAGACGCAGCATTACGGGCTATTCGTAGAAGTGGTATACTATTAAGTTTCGTACGTGATGTAACACCTATGCCACATAATGGATGTAGACCTCCCAAAAAAAGACGTGTGTAAAAAAAAGAATTAAATGGATTTCAAGAGAAATAAACGATTCAATGATCTAATCAAATAATAATATTAGTATGGTTCGAGAGGAAATAGCAGGATCCACTCGAACACTACAGTGGAAATGTGTTGAATCAAGAGTAGACAGTACGCGTCTTTATTATGGTCGTTTCATTCTGTCCCCACTCATGAAAGGGCAAGCCGATACCATAGGTATTGCCATGCGAAGGGCTTTACTTGGAGAAATAGAAGGAACATGTATCACACGTGCTAAATCTGAGAAAGTGCCACATGAATATTCTACGATAGTAGGTATTGAGGAATCGGTACATGAAATTTTAATAAATTTGAAAGAAATTGTATTGAGAAGTAATCTGTATGGAGTTAGAGACGCATCCATTTGCGTTAGAGGTCCTAGATACGTAACCGCTCAAGATATCATCTCACCGCCTTCCGTGGAAATAGTTGACACAACACAGTATATAGCTAACCTGACGGAACCAATTGATTTGCGTATTGGATTACAAATCAATAGAGATCGCGGATACCGTATGAACCCCACAAATAACTCTCAAAACGGAAGTTATCCTATAGATGCTGTATCCATGCCTGTTCGAAATGCAAATCATAGTATTCATTCTTATGGAAATGGAAATGAAAAACAAGAAATACTTTTTCTAGAAATATGGACGAATGGAAGTTTAACTCCTAAGGAAGCACTTTATGAAGCTTCTCGTAATTTGATTAATTTATTTATTCCTTTTCTGCATGCGGAGGAAAGGAACATTCATTTCGAGGAAAATAAAAACAGGTTTACTCTACCTCCTTGTACCTTTCAAAATGGATTAACTAAGCTAAGGAAAAACAAAAAAGGAATTCCATTGAAATGTATTTTTATTGACCAATTAGAACTATCTCCTAGGGCCTATAATTGTCTCAAAAAGTCCAATATACATACATTATTGGACCTTTTGAGTAACAGTCAGGAGGATCTTATGAGAATTGAATATTTTCGTACAGAAGATGTAAAACGGATATTGGACACTCTACAGAAACATTTCGCAATCCATTTACCTAAGAATAAGTTTTCGTTTTAAAGAAATTTTTTCATATTCTTTTTTTATTAAAAATAAAAAAAAAAACTTCATTTTTTATCTTCGACACACAATTCGTATTTTCGCGAAATAGATCATAATAAAATTCATGTATCTAGGGAGGATTCACTTTAGAAGCGACTATTCCCTAGATACCTACATCGTGGTATTTCACAGTTGAATCAATTTGAAAAAGACCTAAAGTTAGAGATTTATCAATAGGTAATGTTGCTCCAATACCTAACCAAAGAGCTACTACGGTACCGATCAAAAAGACTGTTGTAGCTACTGGACGACGAAATGGATTTTGGAATTTATTAACATTCTCCAAAAAGGGTACTGTTAATAATCCTGTTGGTACTGAAACCATTAAAAGAACACCCAATAATTTATTGGGTACTGTGCGGAGTATTTGAAATACAGGAAAAAAGTACCATTCGGGCAATATTTCCAAAGGAGTTGCAAATGGATCTGCCGGTTCACCAATCATTGATGGTTCTAGGACTGCTAAGCCGACATTACATGCAATAGTACCTAGAATTACTACCGGAAAAATATATAAAAGATCATTTGGCCATGCGGGTTCTCCATAATAATTATGCCCCATCCCTTTGGCCAATTTAGCTCTTAATACAGGATCGTTCAAGTCAGGTTTCTTTGTTATTGGGATAGGTGAATTCTTATGGATCCATCCCCCGAAAGAACCGGACATGATAATTTTTCATCATCCGGCTCGAGCAAGATTCAAAAGAATTACAGAAATAGATTGATAGAAAATCTATATTTTATAGATATCCACACATATAAAATAGAATGATTCTATGTAAGTGATAAAGGATTTACTAGGTCCCATTTCTGAAGTTGCACCTATTCATATTCAGTGCAAATAATTTAGTTCTTACAGATAAATGCTCAATATCCAAGTAAGCTTAAAAATTTGATCATAATCAAGGGCTTTTTGGACTGTCTCATGTCTTTTTGATTTTATTCGTTTTTTTCCCCACAACATCTCGATTTTCTTACATACAAAGTCTTTACTTGTTACTAATAAAGTCTAGCCTCTGTTCTTCCTTAGATCTCTTATTTCACTCCGATAGTATCATATTATAGATCGAGGTCGATGCAGAAGAAATGAATGCATTTCCATACTATAAATAAGTATGTGGGATAGATAAAACATTGGATCGTGCCACATCACTTATTCTACAGGATCTTACGGAGCCTGTTCATGCATGACATAATTCGGACATGATCATAGAAAAAATTCTCCTCAAGCGAACCGGCCTATCCTATGCTACATAGGGGGATTTACGTGGTGGTTGGATGCGGAGACACGTTTGGTTGTGAATTTCAACGTGGCGGATAAAATAATATATCGGCATGGCCCAATCAATAGTTCAAGTCACACACTCCCATAATCCATCCATCCTCTCTTCGGAGAATCCACTTCAACTATTCTTATCAAATAAGAACTAAACTACTTCGGAGTTGAAGAGAAGTATCAAAAAACATGTCTTATTTTTTCAATAATACATATTTGTAGCAATGAAATACTATTGTTCCTTCCCGATAGGATATATCAGAAATTACAAATATCTATGATCTGTTTTCTCTATAAAATAAAGCTATAACTATAAAGGACCTGAAATACCTTGCTTACGTATCATTGGGAAGTGCATTAACATAAATACGGCAGTAAGAAGAGGCAATACAAAAGTGTGTAAACTATAAAAACGAGTCAAGGTAGATTGACCCACACTAGCACTTCCACGTAATAACTCTACCAAAGGAGATCCTATTATAGGAATAGCGTCAGGCACGCCTGTCACAATTTTTACTGCCCAATAACCAATTTGGTCCCGAGGTAAGGAATAACCAGTTACACCAAAAGATGCAGTCAATACAGCCAGAACCACACCTGTAACCCAAGTTAATTCGCGGGGTTTTTTAAACCCACCTGTAAGATACACACGAAATACGTGCAGAATCATCATTAGAACCATCATACTTGCTGACCATCGATGAACTGATCGAATTAACCAACCAAAGTTAGCTTCAGTCATTATGTATTGAACAGAGGAAAAGGCCTCCGTAACAGTTGGACGATAGTAAAAAGTCATAGCAAAACCCGTAGCTACTTGTACTAAAAAACAAGTAAGCGTGATTCCTCCTAGACAATAAAATATGTTGACATGAGGAGGAACATATTTACTAGTTATATCATCTGCAATCGCTTGAATCTCGAGACGTTCCTCGAACCAATCATATACTTTATTGAGATAGGGAATCCGAGAGGACCCCCCCCCCGAGAACCGTATATGAGAATTTCATCTCGTACGGCTCAAACAGAAACACACAAATACCGATTTTGACGGATATACAATAGAAAGTTCAAAACTTCTTAGCTGCTCGATGCAATTTGTGCCAAAGATAGGAAGTAAAAAAAATCCGAAATCTCTTCTTTGTGATACTAATGCCAAAAATATCAAGTTAGCTCGTACACCTTTCTTTTTCTTTATATTGATCGTTCCAGGCCTCTTGAATCTTCTTTTTCCTATTTTTGTTTGTTTTTGTTATTTAATTTTTTGTTTTTTGTGCGTAATGCGGGTCGACTTTTGTTTTACTGTTGATAGGAATTCCCTTGTTAAGACCCTATAAATCAATTAAAACCTCAGATTCATACAAGAACCACGATGATTTAATCCCAAGCTAAATAAAAGGGTTCTTTGAGTAAAAACCATTTGATCATCAATTATTCAATTTCAATGAGTGGATGTAATGACTCAACAAAATCTAGAGAAAGAAGTTGTTCTTCAGATAAAATTCATTTCATAAGTCTAAAGAAAGAAAAATTATTTAATTTAGGAAATACCCATCTGAAATTTTTTTTAGTCCGGTTGCGAGGTCTAAATAATAGGTATGAATCATAGTTAGAATATTTTTTTTTTCTTACTTTTTTCTATAATATTCCGTGTTCTAGATATTAGAATAAATATCCGACGGGGTGGAATCATCTTAATAGAGATGACAGGGCCGTTCTCTGTATTATCAATAGGATCAATTATAACAAGTCACACGCTCATATTCCGGAAATACCGAAAAAAGAAATACCACAGTCGAACTACCAAAAAGGTCTATAAATCCAAGTTTTAAATAAATTTTTTTTTGATTGAAAAACTAGAGGTTCATAGTTCTTATAAACCTAACTCATTGAAATTCCATCCAGTAAAACGGAAGAATTATAAATTTCCAAAATAATAGATAGGAATATTGCAAATAGAGCCATTGCAACTCCCATAAGTGGTGTAGTCCCCCAGCCCGGAGCTACTTTACCATATTCTGAATTCAATGGTTTCAATAAACTCCCTACAGTAGTTTGTCTTGGCCTAGATCTAGAACTACCCTCAACGGTTTGTGTAGCCATAAATCCTATTTAATCATTGGTTGAGATCGGTTGACTTTGTATACTATTCCGTTGTAATTGTAAATAAATAAACGATCTTATCGTAGATCCATTGTGATCTTGAAATTTTCTAAAAATGGAAACAGCAACCTTAGTCGCCATCTTCATATCAGGTTTACTTGTAAGCTTTACGGGGTACGCCTTATATACCGCTTTTGGGCAACCCTCTCAACAACTAAGAGATCCATTCGAGGAACACGGAGACTAGACTTGTTGAAGTAATGAGCCTCTTGATATGAGAGCCCATTACTTCAGTTTCTATAATGAAAAATTATTTCATTATTTTTTAGTCGGAACCTTAGGTGGTTCTCGAAAAAAGATAGCGAAAAAAATTATCCCTAAAGTCGAGACTAAAAGGAATGTATAAACCAATGCTTCCATGGATTCGATCGTGGTTTACAATTATAGCTTTCACATCTATTCATTTGATTGAGTGGGATCATTTACCATAAAAAAAGAGGGTAAAGAATCAACGAAAAGAAGTTGATTCAAGTCTCTATTTTTTTCTCGGGTACCCGAGAAAAAAATAGAGATAGAGGATAAAGATACCAGAGCAGTCTTGTATCAAACTACTTGTCTCTTTGTAGTTGGATCTCCAAGTTTTTGGAATGCTCCAAATTCCACTTGAGCATCCAAATCTGGATCAATACCAGCAAAAACATCTCTAAACAAGGTTCGAGCGCCATGCCAAATATGTCCAAAAAAGAAAAGCAAAGCAAACGAAGCATGCCCAAAAGTGAACCAACCCCTTGGACTACTACGAAAAACACCATCAGATTTTAAAGTAGCCCGGTCTAATTCAAAAATTTCGCCTAATTGTGCGCGCCTAGCATATTTTTTCACAGTAGCAGGATCGCTATAATTGACTCCATTGAGTTCGCCACCATAGAACTCAACAGTTACACCTACTTGTTCGACACTATACTTTGATTCTGCCCTTCGAAAAGGAACATCTGCCCGAACAATTCCATCTCCATCTACTAAAACTACCGGGAATGTTTCAAAAAAAGTAGGCATACGACGTACAAAAAGCTCGCGCCCTTCTTTATCTCTAAAGACGGGATGTCCTAACCATCCAACAGCTATTCCATCCCCGCTATCCATTGAGCCCGCTCTGAATAATCCCCCTTTTGCCGGATTATTACCAATGTAATCATAAAAAGCTAATTTTTCAGGAATTTTAGACCAAGCTTCCGATAAACTTAGATTTTCAGCTAGTCCGGCACCAACTCTTCGATATATCTCTTGCTGGAAGTATCCCTGATCCCACTGATAACGAGTGGGACCAAATAACTCGATTGGGGTTGTTGCTGAACCATACCACATAGTTCCAGCAACAACAAAAGCTGCGAAAAAAACAGCAGCGATACTACTAGAAAGTACAGTTTCAATATTGCCCATACGTAATCCTTTGTAGAGACGTTGAGGCGGACGGACACTAAGATGGAATAGGCCTGCCAATATGCCCAGTGTACCTGCTGCAATATGATGAGAGGCGATTCCGCCGGGAACAAAAGGATCAAAACCTTCCGCGCCCCACGCTGGACTTACAGATTGTACTTTTCCAGTTAGTCCATAAGGATCAGATACCCATATTCCAGGACCATATAAGCCTGTTACATGAAATGCGCCAAAGCCAAAGCAAGCCACTCCTGAAAGAAATAAATGAATTCCAAAGATTTTGGGCAAATCCAAAGAAGGTTTTCCTGTACGTTCATCACAGAATATTTCTAAGTCCCAATACACCCAATGCCAGATGGCCGCTAAAAAACACAAGCCAGAAAACACAATATGTGCTCCGGCCACGCCTTCATAGCTCCAAATACCCGAATTCGTTACAGTTCCTCCTGAAATACTCCAACCACCCCATGAATTGGTTATTCCTAAACGAGTCATGAAGGGTATAACGAACATACCCTGTCTCCACATTGGATCAAGAACAGGGTCAGAGGGATCAAAAACCGCCAATTCATATAGAGCCATCGAACCGGCCCAACCGGAAACTAGAGCCGTATGCATTATATGGACAGAAAGCAATCGGCCGGGATCATTCAATACGACAGTATGAACACGATACCAAGGCAAACCCATGGAAATACCCCTTTCTCAAAGAAAAATAGACACTATGTAACTTTATCGCATTGCAATAGACTTATTTACCTAATCTTTTCAGCGAATTCTGTATGAGAAAAGGTTACTTTTTATTGTATTCCGTTGAAAATAACGGCCGAATTCTGTTCGTAAGAACAAAGAGAAGCAGATCTATTCTATACCCGATAAGTACCAATACGCAATGGGAGCATTAGTCCTATTTTGTGGGAATGAATGTATGGATCCTTTTTATTATTCGAACGATCTATCTCTTCATTAAGATTTTTATTTCTTAATTCTATCTTTCTCTAAAAACCTTCGAAGAAGACAATAAACTCATTCTTACGTTTCCATATTAAAGTGAAGTATAGTACTTAAATTTTTTCTTTAATTTAATGCCCATTGGTGTTCCAAAAGTACCTTTTCGGAGTCCTGGAGAGGAAGATGCAGTTTGGGTTGACGTATAGTGCGACTTGTCAGACATATTGGGTCATATGGAATTTCCCCATTTTCTCCCCCGATCGAGATATCCTCTGTTTCGCCCAAGAAATATTGTATTGATTGAAGAATCAATCATGCGTAGCGTGAAGTTAAATTAGATTAATTTAGATTGAGGAGCAATATTCTTAATTAGAAGAATTTATGGTTAACTTGGACTAAAAAAATGGAGTATCCAGGCTCTGCTCATAAAATACCAAATGGGTAATAGTAATATATGTAGAATTACCGCTTGTAGCTATGCATAGAAGATTCTTCTATTTTATTTATTTAATTAGAGAAGCACTCTTAAACTGCCATGTCAACCATTATAATAAATACATTGAATAGTTTTTTGGAGACATGAAACGAATTGAAAAAAAAAACTCGTAGCAAAAAGAAGTGGTACTGAGATCATTTGTCCTATATGTACAACTAGAATTCGGATAGATCTTTCCCCGGAGTAGAACATGAACCTAAAAGAATTCAAAGGGCCCATTCAGGAACAAGAAAATGACATCGTGATTTAAATCTCGACGAAACAATACATCAATGAGAGGTTAATTAAATAAGTTCAGTAAATTCTTTTTTTTTAGGGAAGGGGTAACTTTCTTTTTTTAATGGAAGAAAAAACCCCT